AAAAATCATAGGATTTGGATAATTAAAAAAAAAAGTCTTTTTCCTCTCTTAAGTTAAAAATAAAATTCACCCAATATGTTTGATCTTTGTGAGAACCATGCGAATCCCCGCACTACTGGATTCACATGGTTCTCACTGGTTCGTATAAAGTTTTTTTATATACAAACAACATATTCTATTTCTATTTTAAAATTCGCAAGAACCTTTCTTGAATTCAATTAGATGTTAACGTAAATGAACCATAACTATGGAGCCCTATTCCTAATAGATTGACCCCAAAATAGCATATCCAAATTATAAGAAAGCCCATAGACGCCACAATTGCGGAAATTTCAACCTGTAAATTTATATTGGTTCTAGTATGTAAATAAACCGCAAATACGATCCAAGTAATAAATGCCCAAGTTTCCTTTGGGTCCCAATTCCAATAGGACCCCCATGCTTCATTAGCCCATACTGCTCCTGAAAGAATACCTATAGTTAAAAAGAGAAAACCTAGACTAATCACACGATAACTCCAATAATCCAACTGGTGAATCAATTGGGACCTGTAATAATTTTTAGCAGAAAAAAAAGAAGCATTTCCTAAAAAATTGTTTCTTTCATTTATGTATTGTATTTCACCAAAAGAAAGTTCCTCGTTTAGTTTTAATAAAAAAGTATTCCTCTTACAAAAAAAATTTATGTTTTTTCGAAATGTAAGGACCAGAAGTGCTACTGATAATAATGATCCACATAAAAGAGCTGCATAGCCCAATATCATCATACTTACGTGCATTATTAACCACTCGGATTGGAGAGCGGGTACTAATATTGCGGATTGATGTATTTCAGTTAAAAGACCCGAAGTAGCAAAGCCTTGGGTAAAAATAACACTTGACACAGTTATTGTGCTTAAATGGCTTTTTTTTTTTTTTAAATATGGAACTATCTGAATAACTGATAAACTCCAAGAAAGAAAGATTAATGATTCATATAAATCACTTAGTGGGAAATGCCCCGAATAAATCCAACGAGTGACTAATAATACGGTTATACATAAAAAAGTAGCTATCATTCCCTTTTCTGACGAATCATTTAGTTTTATGATTTCATCGATTAATAAAGTTATCAAATGAATTGTAATTACAACGGAAACGATCGAAAAGGAAATATGAGTTAATATATGCTCTAAAGTTGAAAATATCATAAAAATTTTAAAAAGGAGGAATCCTGAAATATAAATCAGGAGTTGAATTCATTCTAGAATTTATAATATATTGTATCTATTTTATCTATTTTCGAAGAGAAGGTCTGCCGCCACTCGGACTCGAACCGAGATGCTCTCGCACTGCTTCCTAAGAGCAGCGTGTCTACCGATTTCACCATAGCGGCGTGTTCGAATTCATAATAGCCTATTCATAGTCAATCGTCGAGATTTAAGGAGTCAACTAAATTAAATCTTTTTAGTCAAAATGAAAATGGATGAATAAAACTTTGTTCAAATACAAATTCGAAGGTTCATTATTCATTATTACGGGGTATGGGTTTTATTTACCTTAGTGCTTTGGTGTAGTTTATGCTCTTCTATAATTCAATAGAATCGAACTATTGAAACTATAAACTTCAACCCTCTAGTTATTGATAGAACTATAAAAAATTTCTTTATTCTTTTTCATAAAAGATTTATCATTTATATTATTTCCTAAAAGTTAAAAAATGTATTTTACCAATGAACAAAAAATAAGACCCCTTTTTTATTATTTATTACTCAAAACTTGCACATTAATTCGTTAATTCGGACAAAAAATTCCAGGCTTTTGTCGGTTGGGTTGAAAGAGACATATAAATGGGAAATTTATATATTCTAATAGATTAATTCAGAGAAATTTAGATAAATAAGAAGTCAAAAAGTTACACAAAAAATTTTCAAAATAAATGAATAAATTAATTTCAACGATGTATATTAATTTTAACTAAAGATCTCTTTTTTACCCTTCTTCAATATATATATATTCATATTTATATATATATATCTATATATATATATCTATATATAGAAAAACGTCGATTATTGTAATTGTGACAAACAGGTTGATGGGGAAAAAAGACTCCCCCATCTCCCAAACAAAAACAAGAAAATATACTAACAAGGGCTCAAGTTTTGTATCTTGTCTTTATTCTTTTTTCAAAAGCTTTTTATAATTTACTAACCCCTAAACCGAAGAATTATTATTATACATATCCTAATAGTGAAGCGAGTTCTAGTTCATATTGATTAGCCACAAACAATAGGTTTGTTGATTTCCTATTAAGAATGAAATGGGCCTATTTTTCTATTCGGATTGTTCCAATGTTTTATTTTATGACTTTTTTTGTCGCACAAAAAAACTTTTTGAGTTTCCGGTAGAAAGAGATTTACCTAATGACAACGCTTTTAAGGCTGCCCAATATCCCTTCCCTTTCCAAATATTTTTACGAATACGCTTTTTTGATATAGAAGTACGTTTTTTTGGAACTGCCATTTAAAAATTAAGAGGTTACTCGTTGTTATAGTTGGATGTGAAAGACATCTATTGGTCAAAACGAATATATTCATTATCTAATTATTTTCTAGAGAATAATTAGATAATATAATATATATTATCTAGAGAAAACAAAAAATATATATATATATATAGATAAAAAATGTGCGAAAATAGTACAAAATCTTACTATAAAAATATAATTAAATTTTTTTTCTACATAAAATAGACCGAAGGATTTAAGAACCCTTTAAGAACCCATTGCCTAATGAAAAGCCTAATGAAAACTTTAATTTTTTCTATTAATTGGTCAAACTTGAGTAAAGAATACTTCGAAATTCCATTTTAAAATTCGAATCAAACTAGTAATTAAAGTAATGAATCTGTTAAAAGATACACGTTTTGTTAAAAAAATCTTCGTTATTTTTTTATTAAATTTGATTTTATTTTATCCCCTTTTGATAATTACCCCCTTTATTTGATAAATATAAATGATAAATATAAAAAAAAATCTTATAGAAAATATAAAATGTTAGATATTATAGCGTTTCCTATAAATTTTTTATTATTGAAACGGAAACTAATCAATCAGTTTCATACTGAAACTAGTTAATGATTTGGAACAAACTGACTAAAAAGCGAGATTTGTACAAAAATTGTACCTTAGTTAATCCTATGATTCATATCGATTCATATCAGATTTATTTTTAGTGTAATTTTTTATCATTACTTTATGAATATAAAGTGATTTAATAATAATGAAATTTTTTATTTTCGTTATTTTAAGAAAAATCTTAGTTAATAACTAAATTTGTATAAACAAATCTTAGTTAATAACTAAATTCGCTTTTTATGAGCAAGTAGGTCATATCATTTGCCCAATTGTAACTTCTTTATTTTAATATTTAATTTGGAAAGACCCATATAATATATAAAATTCGAAAAATATCTTTAAGTTAGTATTAAGTTAGTACATCTCTTGATTTTTTTATTGACCCCTTTTGTTTTGAAATTGAAAGGGGGTAGGATCCGGTAAATCGGAAACAATCAATTAAGAATAAAATACTTTTTTATGGAACAGACATATCAATATTCGTGGATAATACCTTTCTTTCCACTTCCAGTTCCTATGTTAATAGGAGCGGGACTTCTTCTTTTTCCGTCGGCAACAAAAAGTCTTCGCCGTATGTGGGCTTTTCAAAGTGTTTTTTTGTTAAGTATAGTTATGATTTTTTCGATCAATCTGTTTATTCAGCAAATAAATGGCAGTTCTATCTATCAATATGTATGGTCTTGGATCATTAATAATGATTTTTCTTTAGAATTCGGTTACTTGATCGACCCGCTTACTTCTATTATGTCAATATTAATCACTACTATTGGAATTATGGTTCTTATTTATAGTGATAATTATATGTCGTATGATCAAGGATATTTGAGATTTTTTGCTTATATGAGTTTTTTCAGTACTTCTATGTTAGGATTAGTTACTAGTTCTAATTTGATACAAATTTATATTTTTTGGGAATTGGTAGGAATGTGTTCATATCTATTAATAGGGTTTTGGTTCACACGGCCTGTTGCTGCAAATGCTTGCCAAAAGGCATTTGTAACTAATCGTGTTGGGGATTTTGGTTTATTATTAGGAATTTTAGGTTTTTATTGGATAACAGGGAGTTTCGAATTTCGAGATTTATTCAAAATATTCAATAACTTTATTTCTAATAATCATAATGAAGTCAATTTTTTATTTGTTACTTTCTGTGCCGTTCTATTATTTTCCGGTGCGGTTGCTAAATCTGCACAATTTCCCCTTCATGTATGGTTACCGGATGCCATGGAGGGGCCTACTCCTATTTCGGCTCTTATACATGCTGCTACTATGGTAGCTGCGGGCATTTTTCTTGTAGCTCGGCTTATTCCTCTTTTCATAGTCATCCCTCACATAATGAATTTCATCTCTTTGGTAGGAGTAATAACAATATTATTCGGGGCTACTTTTGCCCTTGCTCAAAAAGACATTAAGAGAGGTTTAGCCTATTCCACAATGTCTCAATTGGGTTATATGATGTTAGCTCTAGGTATGGGGTCTTATCGAAGTGCTTTATTTCATTTGATTACTCATGCTTATTCGAAAGCATTATTATTTTTAGGATCCGGATCCGTTATTCATTCAATGGAAACTCTTGTTGGATATTCTCCAAATAAAAGTCAGAATATGGTTTATATGGGGGGTTTAACAAAACATATCCCAATTACCAAAACCGCTTTTTTATTAGGTACACTTTCTCTTTGTGGTATTCCGCCTCTTGCTTGTTTTTGGTCCAAAGATGAAATTCTTAATGATACTTGGTTGTATTCACCAATTTTCGCAATAATAGCTTGGTTTACAGCGGGATTAACCGCATTTTATATGTTTCGAATATATTTACTTACTTTTGAAGGACATTTAAACGTTCATTTTCAAAATTATAGTGGAAAAAAGAATACTCCCTT